ATGTGCGTATTCCGTCCAAAAGTTTTCTTTTAGTTCAAAATGATCAATATGTAGAATCAGAGCAAGTAATTGCTGAGATGCGCGCAGGAACAGCCACTTTGAGTGTTAAAGAGAAGGTTCTAAAACATATTTATTCTGATTCAGAGGGCGAAATGCATTGGAATACCGATGTATATCATGCATCGGAATTTACATATGGGAATGTTCATCTCTTACCAAAAACAAGTCATTTATGGATCTTATTAGGGGAGCCATGGAGATCCAGTCTCGTCTCCCTTTCGATTCACAAGGATCAAGATCAAATGAACGCTCATTCTCTTTCTAGCAAACGAAGATCTATTTCTAACCCCTCAGGAACTACTAATCAAGCGAGACCCAAATTCTTTAGGTTGGAGTGTTCTGGGAAAAGGGGGGGTGGGATTCCTAATTCTTCAGAACGTAATCGAATCATAACGGGTCTTTGTAATCTCAGATATACGGCCATTCTCGACGAGAATTCTGATTTATTGGCAAAGCGGCGAAGAAATCGATTCATCATCCCACTCCAAACGATTCAAGAACGCGAGAACGAACTAACACCCTCTTTGGGGATCTCAATTGAAATACCGATCAATGGGATTTTCCGTAAAAACAGTATTCTTGCATATTTCGATGATCCGCAATATAGAAGAAAGCACTCGGGAATTACTAAATATGAAACAGTCGAAATGCAGTCAATCGTCAAAAAAGAGGATTTCATTGAGTATGGGGGAGTCACGGAATTAAAGCCAAAAGACCCAATAAAAGTCGATCGATTTTTTTTTATTCCCGAGGAAGTGCATCTCTTACCCGAATCTTCTTCGATACTGGTACGAAACAATAGTATTATTGGAGGAGATACACCAATCACTTTAAAGACAAGAAGCCGAGTGGGCGGGTTAGTCCGAGTGGAGAGAAAAAAAAAAAGAATTGAACTTAGAATCTTTCCTGGAGATATCCATTTTCCTGGAAAGACAGCAAAGATCTCCCAACATAGTGGCGTTTTGATACCACCAAGAACAGGAAAGAGAAATTCCAAGGAAGACAACAAATGGCTCTATATCCAACGGCTCACACTTACCAAGAGAAACTATTTTGTTTTAGTTCGACCTGTAATCACATACGAAATAACGGATGGGATAAATTTAGTAAGACTTTTACCCCCGGATATACTGCAAGAAAGGGATAATGTACAACTTCAAATTGTCAATTATATCTTTTATGGAAACGGCACGCTAATTCGGGCAAGTTCGGAGACAGGTATTCAATTAGTTCGGACTTGTTTAGTATTGAATTGGGACCAAGACAAAAAAAGTTCTTCTAGCGACGAGGCCCGTGCTTCCTTTGTTGAAATAAGGACAAATGGTTTGATTCAAGATTTTCTAAGAATCGACTTAGCAAAATCGCCTATTTCGTATACTATCAAAAGGAATGATCTATTGGGTTCAGGGTTGATCTCCGAGAGTGAATCAGATCGCACCAGGATCAACCCCTTTTCTTCCATTTATTCCTATTCCAGAGCAAGGATTCGAGAATCCCTTACCCAACATCAAGGAACTATCCATACGTTGTTGAATCAAAATAACGAATGCCAATCTTTGATAATTTTGTCAGCATCCAATTGTTCTTGTTCGCGACTAGGTCCATTCAACGCTGTAAAGTCTCCCGATGTGATAAAAGAATTCAGTCACAAGGACCCCCTAATTTCAACTAGGAAATTGTTGGGTCCTTTAGGAACAGATCTTCAAATTGCGAATTTTTATTCATTTTCACATTTAATAACTTCTAATCAGATCTTGGTAACTAACTATTTCCAACTTGACAATTTGAAACCGACTTTTCAAGTACTTCAATATTTTTTAATGGATGAAAATGGGAAAATTGTGAAGCCCGATCCGTGCAAGAACATCATTTTGAATCCATTTGAATTAAATTGGGATTTTTTGCATTACACTTGTTGTGAAAAGTCATCTACAATCATTAGTCTTGGGCAGTTTATTTGTGAAAATGTACGGATAGCCAAAAAAGGACCGCATCTAAAATCGGGTCAAGTTCTAATTGTTCAAGTTGACTCTGTAATAATACGATCGGCTAAGCCTTTTTTGGCTACCCCAGGGGCAACTGTGCATGGTCATTATGGGAAAATGCTTTCTAAAGGAGATACATTAGTTACATTTATCTATGAAAAATCAAGATCTGGTGATATAACACAAGGTCTTCCAAAAGTGGAAGAGGTGTTAGAAGTGCGTTCAATTGCTTCAATATCAATGAATCTCAAAAAGAGGGTGGAGGGTTGGAACAAATGTATAATAAGAATTCTTGGAATTCCTTGGGGATTCTTGATTGGTGCTGAGCTAACTATAGTGCAAAGTCGTATCTCTTTAGTTAATAAGATCCAAAAGGTTTATCGATCCCAGGGCGTGCAGATACATAATAGGCATATCGAAATTATTGTCCGTCAAATAACCTCCAAAGTGTTGGTTTCAGAAGACGGACTGGCTAATGTTTTTTTACCCGGAGAATTCGTTGGATTGTTGCGAGCGGAACGAATGGGACGCGCTTTGGAAGAAGCGATCTGTTACCGAGCTGTCTTATTGGGAATAACCAGAGCGTCTCTGAATACTCAAAGTTTCATATCTGAAGCGAGTTTTCAGGAAACTGCTCGAGTTTTAGCAAAAGCGGCTCTCCGGGGTCGTATCGATTGGTTGAAAGGCCTGAAAGAGAACGTTGTTCTGGGGGGAATGATACCGGTTGGTACTGGATTCAAAGGCAAAGGATTAGTGCACCCTCCAAGGCAACATAAGCATCTTCCTTTGGAAATAAAAGAGAAGAATCTATTCGAGGGGGAAATGAGAGATATTTTATTTCACCACAAAACCTTATTTGATTCTTTCCTTTCAAAGAATTTCCACGATACATCAGAACAATCATTTCTAGTAGTTAATGATTCCTAAGAGCAGATTCACCCTTTTGATTTTAAAAGGATCTAGATTTGGATTTGATCCAGTCATTTGATTTGGTAAGAGTAATCAAAATAATAATGAATAGAAAAGAAGAATGGCTTGGCCCTATCTTTCGGGCCAATCTCTGGTAGAAGGGAAGGTTCCATCGGAACAATTTTTTTTTCAGGGTACCTCGTCTCTTTTTGTTTTTTTTTTTCAAAAAACAAAAAGAGGGAGGAGTGTGGGGAGAAATGACAAGAAGATATTGGAACATAAATTTGGAAGAGATGATGGAAGCGGGAGTTCATTTTGGCCATGATATTCGAAAATGGAATCCTAAAATGGCACCTTATATCTCTGCAAAGCGCAAAGGTAGGCATATTACAAATCTTATTAAAACTGCTCGTTTTTTATCAGAAACTTGTGATTTGGTTTTTGATGCAGCCAGTAGGAAAAAACAATTCTTAATTGTTGGCACTAAAAAAAAAGCAGCTGATTCAGTATTACGGGCTGCAATAAGGGCTCGGTGTCATTATGTTAATAAAAAATGGCTCAGCGGGATGTTAACGAATTGGTCGACTACAGAAACGAGACTTCAGAAGTTTAGAGACTTGAGAACCAAACAAAAAACAGGAAGATTGGATCGTCTTCCGAAACGAGATGCGGCCATCTTGAAAAGACAATTATCTCACTTGCAAAGATATCTTGGCGGGATTAAATATATGACAGACTTACCCGATATTGTAATCGTTGTTGATCAGCACGAAGAATATACGGCCCTTCGGGAATGTATCACTTTAGGAATTCCAACAATTTCTTTAATCGATACAAATTGTGACCCCAATCTCGCAGATATTTCGATTCCAGCGAATGATGATTCTATCTCTTCCCTCCGATTTATTCTTAACAAATTAGTATTCGCAATTCGTGAGGGCCGTTCTGAGTCTCTAAGAAATCCGTAATTAATAAGAATAAAAAGAACTTAGGTCGTTTCGGAACCCTCATAGATTTATCGAATCGCTTACTATTTCTGAATCTCAAAAACGAGATAAAAAGAACTGGGCTATAGAGTGTGATTAGTTGGTATTCCAAATATACGATTCAAGTAGTTAAGTCAAGAAAAAGATGGTTGAATCAAAATAATTTCGTTTAAAGTTTTCTTTTTGTCAGAGAGCAATATGAATCTTTTATCAGGTTCCACCAACATACTAAAAGGGTTATACGAGCTATCCGGTGTGGAAGTAGGCCAACATTTCTATTGGAAAATCGGGGGTTTCCAAGTTCACGGCCAAGTACTGATTACTTCGTGGGTTGTAATTGCTATCTTATTAGGTTCCGCTGCGCTAGCTCTTCGGAAACCACAAACCATTCCGACCGGCGTTCAGAATTTCTTCGAATATGTCCTTGAATTCATTCGAGATGTGAGTCAAACTCAAATTGGAGAAGAATACGGCCCTTGGGTTCCTTTTATTGGAACTATGTTTCTCTTTATTTTTGTTTCTAATTGGTCGGGCGCTCTTTTACCTTGGAAAATCATACAATTACCTCACGGGGAGTTAGCCGCACCCACGAATGATATAAATACTACGGTTGCTTTGGCTTTACTCACGTCAGTGGCATATTTCTATGCGGGTCTTACTAAAAAAGGGTTAGCTTATTTCGGGAAATATATTCAACCAACTCCAATCCTTTTACCTATTAACATCTTAGAAGATTTCACAAAGCCCTTATCACTTAGTTTTCGCCTGTTTGGAAATATATTAGCTGATGAATTAGTAGTTGTTGTTCTTGTTTCGTTAGTACCGTTAGTGGTTCCTATCCCTGTCATGTTCCTTGGATTATTTACAAGTGGTATCCAAGCTCTTATTTTTGCAACTTTAGCCGCGGCTTATATAGGTGAATCCATGGAGGGCCACCATTGACTAGTTTTCGAAAGAGTCTTTTTTTTCGCTTCGACGAAGGAAATATAGGCGCGACTCAAACTAATCGACTTCGAAAAAACAATATCTATACCTACACTATATACGATTTAGAGTAATA